CCTAGGAGGCTGTTATGAGCTAGACTTCTGAGATATATAGCAGGTTTGTTATTGCCCGAGCATTGTTCATCACTTCAACCTGCTTTGTGGTGGGTGGCTAGAGTGGTGCAATGGTTGTCCATTTAGGATACTACTTCTCTAAAACTTCTTCTCTGTGCATCATGCTCTGAGTGTCGCGGCTTGTTCTCCTCTCTTTTCTACGAAATGATTTTTTTCTTGGGCCGAATGCTTTTATGGGTCTCAGGCCTTCCGATGGTTGGTACCTTGCTGCTTGACTTCCTGAGCATCATATCCTTAAGTCATTCCTTTTCATTTTGTTGAGGGCAGCTGCGAGGGCTGCGACTCTTTGGGTACTTCAGTTTTAGGGGTTCAGACAGGCTGGTGTGTCGTGTGATGACCTACTTTGTTTGTCTTGTGTTGTCGAAGGCGAGATAGTCATCATTGCCGCTGCCTGAAGGCATGCTGTGAGAGCTTTTCTGAGCTTTCTGCGATTCTGAAGAATTCTTGGGCAGGTATAGAAGAAAGAAAGAGTATGGAGGCTGTTCGTTCCTTTCCTATAAGACTCTGTATCTAGTCGTAGCTCGGCCTCTCTCTTCCTTCTCTAAGGGTTGCTGAGAAAAGCCCGTGAGAGTTCTATGTAGTGATGGAGTGGTCCACCACGCTTCACAGCTTTGATCTCTGATGGTTGGAGAAATGCGGTTTTAGAAGCTGTGAAGTTGTCGGCCGATCTGGTGGTAGAAAATCTGGGTTCGCTTCTTCATAATTCATTTTGATTTCGGCTCAGGCATGGGTCACCTGATCAATATTCGGGTGTATTCTACCGGTGAGAAGAACCTTCTGCTTCTTCATTGTAAGAGAAGCTTTCTGTTCTTCCCTTGGAAGATAGCGTGAGAAAGGGTTTTGTCCGGCGAATGGCTTGGCGAAAGAGACAGTAACGAATTCTTCATCAGAAGGAAGGAGGGCTGCCTTTGGAGCAATTTTAATTACTGCAGACTGCTTTCCTCCCATATACCCCCGCTGATTCGGATTTCTACCATTGAAGGAATCAAACTGCTATTCCCACCCACGCTGTAAACTCCTGCCCTACCTGATCCATTTCAAATCCTGCCCCAACCTCGAATCTCTTTCAGTCGGCGACCATTACTCTGACCTCTCCTACTTGGCCCTTCGGCCCATCCTCTGGCTGCAACCATATTGTAGGATTGGTGCTACGGTTCTTGGTGCAACTATGGATTTCGACCCCTATTCGGATCAAGGTCATGGCAACCATAAGTTAGACCATTGGGCCCAACTATGTTGTAAAAGCCAAGGACGCATTCCCTTATCGATGTCAACCGTAGACCGAAGCAATGAAGTAAGCTTGGCTTTGGCATTACGCTTTGGGATCTCACTATCCGCTTTGTCATGAAAGTAAGAAAGAAGGAAAGGACTGAATCCGCTCGCTAGTAAGATGTTGATAAGAGTGATCATAAGACTGCCTAGAAGTGGTCATCAGTGTGTCCACCACCCTTTCGTTCGTAGACAGAGAAGGAGCACTTAGTCCTTATTCCCTTTCTCTCTTACTTTTAGTCTGTAGGCAGGAGATGAGCTTTCTTTCATTTCACTCTTCCGGAAGCAAAGCATTGAAAGAAGACGGAGAGTGGCCGTATCATCCTTTACAATTCTCATAGGAAAGGAGAAGAATAGAAGACTACTACATTCGCCGAGGTTGAAAGAGCACAGAGAGCGAAGACCCCAGTGTCTATCGTGATGAGGGGTCCCAAAGTAGCGATTCAGCTTACTAAAAGGGCCTCTGAGACAGGATGCTAGGGGAATGACTGGCCTGGCAGTGAGACGGCAGCTAACCTGGTGGAAGGCGAAACGGTAGTGGAGCGCGATAACCCGGTTAATAGTTTGATTCCTTACGATATGAATTCTTCTACCATTGGATTCGTACATAAAACGTAGGAGGGTAATAGCTTCACTGTGATATATCTTGTAAATAACAATAATCTTTCTTAAGAGACTTACTTTTAAGATTCAAGATTTATTAAGCTTGAGCTAAGTACCGCAACAAGGAACAAAGTTCCGTAATGGGTTATGCCATGACCAAGTAGGCTGGGTATCTCCGATTAATCGGCTCGGAATGGTGCCATCGATACCAATCTATTTCATATAAATGAATTGCACGAAAACCAACCCCGTGATTACCTTAAATAAAGGGGTTCCGAATTCGCGTTCTTCTTCTATCTGTTTTTATACACGCGTACCTCTTGCTTTTGTGTTGTTCTATTTGCGCCTGTTTGTTGCTTCTGTCGGGAAAGGCTGCTCCGAAGCTTACAGCATCTGGGTTGCACCACTTCTCAACAGATCTTGAGATCGACAAGGGCTAGGTCGAAGACCAACTTCTGATTTGTTTGCCGGATTGACCAATTGAATAGCTAAATATCGAGCTATAACCCTGCCGCCGAACTCAACGCTACTGTTGCTAATTCATCTCCTAAGACCAAAGGAAAGGAAGGATTATATTCCACCAAAGGAGAGTAAAGGCCTACCGATCTATCTCATAGAAAGAAGGGATTGATGGCTAAAGATCTGAGTTCGCAGGATTGACACTAAAGGTGTCTTCAAAAATCTTCTTTGGCTCACAGGTACCTCAAGCTCTCCGCAGGCGTATCAAGCGATCCATTGGCTTTTCCGAGGGTTCATTGCCATTCATATACTTGGGAGTCCCTTTTTTACAGGCAAACCACGTAGAATTTTCTTTCAACCCGTCATGGATAAAATTCTTAGCAAATTCTCTCGGTGGCGAGGTTCTTCCCTTTCTATGGTTGGCAGAGTTTGTCTTGTTGACTCGGTGATCGCTTCGTCTCTTGTTCATTCTATGATGATATACAAATGGCCGAGCTCTTTACTTAAGGTAAGGATATTGAAGCAGCGATGCGGAATTTCATTTTGACAGGGGATATACGCAAGCGAGGGTTTACTTCAGTTGCATGGGCACGTGTCTGTTCACCGAAAGAAGAAGGAGGATTGGGGCTCCGTTCGATTTCGACAGCAAACAAATAGGGCATTCCTTTGCCGCTTCACTTGGGATTTCCTTACAAAGACAAAGGAGGCTCACTACTTTGATTTCCTTCGAAACCGTTGGCTAAACTCCATGCAGTCCCCGAAAACGAAATTCGTCTCCTCATCAATTTGGCCGGGCATTAGGAAAGTTATTCTTTGCTCCAGTCCGAATCAGTTTGGCTACCTGGTGACACATCTTCCGTTCGATTCTGGCTGGACAACTGGTTAGGTTTCGTCATATCAGACAGGCTTGATATTCCGGTTCACGTCCGGAAACTTTTTCTCAGCGCATATCCGATTATTATTTTGATAATTCATGGCACTTCTCGGCTGATTTCGTGCTTCGATGTTCAGATATCATCAAGCAAATCTTGCTGGTCTGGATTGCTCCAGGATCCGCAGACAGGAGGGTTTGGCGTCAGTCAGTTTATGGAGAGGTCACCTCTCGTTTGGCCTACATGCGACTCCGCCCATCCTTCCTTCGGGTGGACTGGGGTCGATGGATATGGGCGAAATTCATTCCGCCTAGATGTCACTATTTGGCGAGCTATTCATGACAGGCTCCCAGTTGGTGACGTTATACGTCGACAAGGTTTTATCGGCCCGACAGTGTGTGCTCTTTGCCAGAATAACTCGTAATGATGATGATGACGAGGATCACCGTCCGATTATCATTGAGTTCTGTGGGAGAATTGATGCAGTCACAGACTCAGATTCTGATGAGGAAACCCCTATTCTTCCCAAAGAAAAAGAAACCCCTGAAACAAATCAAATGACACTCAGGGGAGGAAAGAAGCTTCCAGAACCTCAACTTCCAGCATCAAAAGGAAAGGGGAAGGAAGTCGAAACTCCGCAAAGTTCTTCAAAGCAACAAACTGTCCAGAGGGAAGAAAAATTGGACTATAATGTCCTAGGCCATCTGAGGAAGATACCGTCGCTGCTTAGCGTATATGATGCTCTCATGTTATCGAAAGAGCTCAGAAACGCGCTTGTGCAGGCCCTCCTCGATCCTGACTACGAGGCTCATGCGGCCGAGTTCCTAATCACGAAGTCAGCGTATGCGGAGCAAATTGCCCCAATCTCATTCGATGATCGTGACCTGATGTTAAATACGAAAAAACACAACAGGTTGCTACCAAACGGGCGATATTAATCAAACATATATCAACTGCATTCTGGTCGATCCTGGGCCTATAAGACTGCTGATTTGCTTTATTTCTGCTCTTCTCTGTTTACGGGGAATTTGATAGGATAGAGATCGGTCTTATAAGATTGCCTTTAGCCACCCCATCCTGACTCTAGCTAGCCTAATTGAAACGGTGTTGGAGCAAAAACCACTCAATTCTTTGTGAAATGTTGGAGAGCAGCCAGCCTCTTCCCAGATGCTCTTCCTTTTGGCCAGTCTATTGACTGTCTCTCCGCTTTCTGCGCAACCTTCCAGCCTGAAACTTCCTTATACATGATGGAACCTTTCTTTTCAGTCATTTGACTTGCAGTCCAATTCCCTGGACTTGAATCAATGACTTAAGGCCTATTCTATAAGGTATTATAGGCAGTAGCCCGGGCATTCCGTACATCGCTGCCGTCCTTCGTGACTGCAGGAAGTCAATGGTTGGATACACCAAGACCGAAAAGCTAATGGTCTCCAACTGCGCTTAGTTCTTCAAAGATCTGCGCATCAGATTCGTTCACAGCTTTCCTCCCCGACGGTCTACACCAGGTATGGTATGAACTCGATTTAAACGGGGATCAGAGCAAAAAGCCCTTTTCCTTTTCTACTATGCTTTGAGCCGCTTCCAGGAATGGGAAGACTTGCCTTTGCCCTTACTCTATTAATAAGGAAATTCCTGGTGTTCACTCTAGTTCCTAACTCATTTACGCTGTAGGCATAGAGCTATGGGAATGCTTTCATAGGCTAGGGGGATAACTCTTAATTAAGTAACTAAGCCCCAAGGCTAGCGAAGGAAAAGGAAGTTACATTAGGGCAACAACTCCTGACTCGAGGGTGAGAATTGGAATCGAATAGATTGAATCAGAAATGAACTTAGAGAGAGGCAGAATAACCGGAAGAAGGGCTACCAAAAGTTCGTTAGCAAGGCAAGGTTCGGAGCGAAGAAGGAAGCAGTCCTTCCGCTGCACGAGCATCGACAAAGAGAGAGTTTAGATCAATTAGCCAATCCAATCACCAGAAAGAGCGAAAGGGAGATGAGAAGGAAAATCAAATAGAAAAGAACTAAGAATCCCAATCCCAACTGACCCAGATAGCATACACTGAAGCAGATGCTGAATTCTTTCCAATAAATATATCCCAGCCCAAGAGGTGTATGCATTCAGTAAAGATGAAGTAAGCATGTCCCTTCTTTGGTAAAGACTACTCGCTCGCGGTAGAGCTGTCTTTGCTAGCTTTATTGCTGGCTCTAAGCCTACCTCCTTGAAAAAGGGATTTGCCCCACTAGGAGAAGACCAAGTCTTTCTATGTTTTTGTTTAGTTTAGGTGCACGATTGCTATTGGTTTTTGGCTGACTCTAGCCTAATCTGATCAAATTTATGTATACGAGGATGTGATCAAACTGATCTCTTTCCCTCAAGCCTTGCTACGGCCTATACATGATTGGGCCATGACGGGCAAGGTTCCATACATATGGTCTAGAAATCGTGGCAGGAAATAGCTTTTTGGCTGGCAGTTTCGGGTCTATCATAGACGGGATGGAAGGCAGAAAGGGGCTTGGCTTTATTTTACAGAAAGCGCTCTTTGCTGAGCTAGCATGGACTCTGTCCCTTACCCTTAAGCCTCTCCGCGCAATTCACATTTCGTTTTTGGCAATGCCCTCTGGATCTTCAGCCCTAGTTCTCATCGCATAGGCATCTAAACCAAGGAGACATGTCCAAATCACTCTTGATGAAGAGTCCGCGGACTCTCTTCTTTTGACAGCACAGGGAAGAGAGAAGCCACTTTCCCCACCATCTTTTTGGGACTAGTCTATTAGTTCTCCCTTGGTCTAGGATGATCAGGGGCCCATAAAACGAACCTAACCATATAGAAAGACTGGATTACCGGAGCATCATAATATACAACATTTTATATAAATAAGCAATTGCTTGGCAGAGTCAATCGACGGATTGAGAACCGTAACCAATCCTTTCATTTATGCTAGCCATTCCCCTTCAAATGAGGAAGGGGGTCTCGTACGTAAGGTAGAGGTGGTTTTGGATAGTTCGATAGGACCATGAGTCAAAGGCAAGTTCTTCTCCCCATTGCACAGGAGGATATGGGATATCTATTCTTTGTCTTTTAGTGATCTTGGGGCTAAGGATGTTAACGAAGGTGAGGGCCTCTCTCGCTAGGGCAGTGAAGTTCGTGCTAAATGACCGAACGAACGTATCTGGTTTCGAGTCTTCTCCTACTGAGAACAGAGCGACAGCACGACAGATAGACTAACCAAGCAGAGTGAGGGGAAGTCTAGGGCAAGGAATGGTGACTAACCTATTATCTAAAATCGTTTCCGCATTCAGCCCGAAATCAAGGCTTTTATTTGAAAGCATTTTCATTGCCCCTGAATTCAATCGAATTGCCGAACACTTCTTTTCCCTCTTGACTAATGCTCTTTCTTCTGCTGTCTGTCAAAAAATTCCGAACTTCTCCTTGTTTACTGGACCTAGGCAACAATCCCTTTTTCTTTATGCCTAGCCCATTTCAGTTATGCTCATTCCCTGAGTTTGCGTCACTGGACCCGGGCCTTGCGCGTAATAACTTGCCCTTCGCTGAAAACAGGTTTAGTTAACAGTTAAGACTAGGTCTTTAAGGATTCATGTATCCTAGACTTTTTAGACGCTTGGAGCGCCTATCACAGCTATCTAGCTAAAGAGTAATTTATCTTAGATAAATATCTATATTGTACTGAAAAGTAGGCTAAGACCAATCCGGAAAGACTATCGCCTCCATTTAATAAGGAGTAAGAAGGTTAGCCAACGTGAGACTTCGTACTTTGTCTGATTGAAACCCGTGATTAGGTGTCATCGATCACATCCTTTCCATCTACCCCTCAAATGCCCTTTTTCCGCGCTTGTCGACTCCCATCTTTCAATTCAATAGGGTCCGTGCCGCTTTCGTGATTGCTTTCAGGCTTCGAGCTCTTATCGCCAATCAGTGAATGAGGGAACCCCTTATTAAAAGGTTAATCAATAATGAATGTGGCTTTTAGACCTCATGGAGAAAGAGACTTTGAGATCTCAACTGGCACAGGAAGACAGTCTTTCTTGAACAAAGTCAAGTGATTGCCTAACGGATACAGCCGGCGCATCTTTTCATTCAGAGCTTTCCCCTATGCTCCGGTCGAGCGGTTGACAGCTGCGCTTACCCCATTCATTGCCTTTAACCGGGCTGAACATCCGGGACTCTTTCTTGCTTTCGTGACTCGGGTAGGAACTCTTACCCATCGCTTTCCGCCCCGTACGCATTTGTCACTCTTGGTCTTTTGCGCCTGACTCCCGATCCGCTTTGGGGGAGTACCTATAATACATCTAAGTTCCGTCCCAATACGCTCCGTAACCTACTGCTACAGGTTCACTTTGCTCCTTCTCCTCGTCCCTATCCTCGGGCACAACAAGACCTGCTTTCCCTCTTTCTCTTACATTGTCGGGACTTTTGGTCTATCATCCAGAAATCTGGTATCTAATATCAGTCACGACTGGGACCAATCCCTATATGAAATGCGGTTGGAGAATACCGAGTTTTTGGTTCCTACACTGCTCCTTCTGTTCGAGTCCAAGGCCGGTTCAGTCGTGCAATTAGGAATGAGATAATGAAGAAAGATAGTGGTTCAGAAAAAGTTCTTTTCATCTATCCTAGAAAAGCTGTCCAGCGAGCCTATGTAATAAGTCAATCCTTTTTCCTGCCTCACAGACCTGTGATCAAGGAGCGATAGAATTGAAGAAAGTTCTTCAGAACAGGTTCGACGTAGTCGAGTTGACTATTAGACGAAATCCTGACTTTGGAGGATAAAGACTAATCTGAATTTGAGGATTCTGCTTGCTGGATTAGCACAAATTGAGCTTTCTGACTCAATGAAATAGATCCCTTGCCGGTCGGATTCAACAACTAGCAAGCCTAGCTGGGATAGAAAGCGAACCTACTAACAAAAAAGGAGCTATTAGAGGATAGCTCAAAAACTCCTTTCCTTTTCTCTAGCGTTGAACGGGTTCTGGGCTTTGCTCAGAGGAGTTCTCCACCTAAGAATCAGTCCTATTTTGGAAAACCACACGGAAAGAAAGAAATCGAAGAAATCTAGGTTGTTTACTTCCTGCGCTGGAAGAGATTGAGGGTTTTCATGTCTCTCAGGAAGGTGCAAGTCAGGCAATTCCCTAGCGATCATGAGCTGGCAATGAGAAGCTGACGATCAGAAGGTGCAGCCAATGAGTCAGTCAACGGAGCTAATGTTCAAAGGTTGCAAGGAAAGGCAAAGGCCTTCTTCTCAAAGCCCGCCCTTGGTCCTATTGCTACTGCTTCTGATTCACCAAATTAGCCCCTTCGACGCTTTATTAAAGGAGTACTGATCCCGGGAAATTCCTTCCAAGGAACTTATTGACCATTAATTCTTTATCAAAGACCGGAAAGGCCGACTCCTTTTGTTTGGGATTTCTTTCCTTTTGGAGGAACAGAATCTGCTGCTGCTGCTAGAGAATACGCCGTTACTCTTACAGAATCCACTTAACATTCAATTCAAAAGGGCAGTGATTGGCCTACTAGGAGTAAGTAAGGTTTAGGCTTGACTGCTTGCCTTTCTTCCTTTACTGTTGATGGAATACGCACTGCTAGCCTCTTTACTCTTGCTTTTATTTTGGGGAATTACCCCGGGGAGAAGCATCAATTTGATAAGAGAAGAAAGCTCTTAACGTAGGTCGGATCCTAGCGTAGATAAATGCTATCCGACTTGAATGATCGAATCGATTCCACTTTTCACTTTGTCGAGATTGGGTTGGTGCTCCGTGTACCGGGTACAAGAAAAGAAAAAGAAAGACTCCAAAATAATATAATATAGAATATATCAAGAATTGCTTAAATAACTCAGCGATCTCAAATCATAGTCACGATCTACTAAAAGGCAAGTAGCTTGATTGGTTCAAATCCAATTCGTGAGAGGGCTCTAGAAAGGCCTAAATTCTTCTTTTCTTTTTCGGTATGCCGCTCTGCGAGCAAGGAGCGAAAGAACGAAGTGTGCTGTGGTGATGTCCGAATTTTCACCTATTTTGATCTATTTAGTGATCAGTTCGCTAGTTTCTTTGATCCCACTCGGTGTTCCTTTTCCATTTTCTTCCAATAGTTCGACCTATCCAGAAAAATTGTCGGCCTACGAATGTGGTTTCGATCCTTCCGGTGATGCCAGAAGTCGTTTTGATATACGATTTTATCTTGTTTCAATTTTATTTATTATTCCTGATCCGGAAGTCACCTTTTCCTTTCCTTGGGCAGTACCTCCCAACAAGATTGATCCCTTTGGATCTTGGTCCATGATGGCCTTTTTATTGATTTTGACGATTGGATCTCTCTATGAATGGAAAAGGGGTGCTTCGGATCGGGAGTAACCACTAGTAATAGGGCAAAAATAGGGGAAGGACAAAGGAAATAGCGATGCCTACATTAAATCAATTGATTCGTCATGGTAGAGAAGAAAAACGGCGCACGGACCGTACTCGAGCTTTGGATCAATGTCCCCAGAAGGAAGGAGTATGCCCGCGTGTTTCAACGAGAACACCGAAAAACCTAATTCAGCTCTACGTAAGATAGCCAAAGTACAGTTGAGCAATAAACATGATATATTTGCTCACATTCCAGGCGAAGGTCATAATTCGCAGGAACATTCTAAGGTCTTAATAAGAGGAGGTAGAGTAAAAGATTTGCCAGGTGTGAAATCCCATTGTATTCGAGGAGTCAGGGATTTGCTGGGAATTCCGGATCGAAGAAGAGGCAGATCAAAATATGGTGCGGAAAAACCCAAATCGATATGAATGGAAGATGCCTCTGGAACTTGTTTTTCTCGGTCAGTATAAGGATCCGAAGGAGCTCGAGCTCAGGTACGGGCGACTCAGCCACATGTGCTCGACTGAATATGCAGCCACGGAACTGCTAAATCCCTCGTGAGACTCCAGTTCCGGTCAATCGTGTCGGCCTTCATCACCGCTGCTTTGGCGATCCGACTGAACGAATGCGGTGACGCGACTTGTGTAGCGAGGAGCTTTCCGCAGTGAATTCAATCTATGAATCCACAGTGGGACGTTCTCAATCCAAAGTGGACTTTTGGGTCAAAGCCTAGACCAAAGGTGCCTCGTAGGGAGCTAATCGGGTAGCGAATCCCATCCTCAGCTAAACCAGGGTGGTAGCCTAATAGAAGAAGTTGAGCTTGTGCCCAAGCCCACCTTTTTCTAAAATCTCAACGTGGGATAGAGGAGGTTTGGAACCCTCATCGCGAATTTCATGTGGGATATCCACAAAGGATACCAAGGTCTAAAAAGCCAAGGTCGTGCTAGCAAGATTTTTTATGTTCATAGTATATCCGCTACATGGAATAGAGTTGACCGAACAAGGGGTCCCAATGTTCAATTCAGTCGAACTATACCTTGCGCGGTTCGAGTGGTCCCGTCATATGCACGAACAGCTGTAGTGAGGAGCAAATTAGGAAGGGTAAAAATAAAACTGCCTAGCTGTACTCAATGTGAAAATATTCCATTTTTTTTTCCAGTGTCTATCAAGACCCTCTTGATTTGGTAGTGGTCTACAAAGGCCTCTACATACAGGGGTCGAGTACGGGGATAGATAATGTAAAGTCAAAATCATTCTGAGTGAAGGTAATTTGTTGGGGATAAAATAGACTTCCCACCATAGCTTGCAAACCCCCAGGTGGAATGGAATTAGGGACGCTTGCTTGTGCTAGCGCCAGCCTGATGGACTTGTGAAGTGGACAGAAGTTCCATAATCGAGATCTGGGCAGGAATATTTTCTTAACTGGTTGGGTCTGTGGCTGCGAATGAAAAATTCTTCCCGATCTGGTGGTATTGACTGATGCTGTCTGTAGCACAAGGGAAGGGTATTGATGCAAAGATCATCAAGCCTCAATGGAATGGACCTAGCCAAGTGTGGGATAGCCGTTCTGCTAGGCTTCCCCGCCATGTCGATGGGCGCCCCGACCGCTGCTTGGCGTGGGGTAGCATAAGTCGTTTCCAGTGAAGAGGTGAGCGTTTTTCGAGAATCTGCCACCTCGAGGACTGAAATGTTTGGAGTAGTATAAGATAGTTGAGGATTTTGTGCTACAAAAATAGGCATAACCATAGGAGAAGGAATCGTCACTAGCGGTTGTTTAGGTGCCGTAGACTGCTTGTCAAAGTTTCCATAACAGGGTGCACCATAAGGATGAGAAGTCTGATTCTGTAACTCTAGAAGATAGATCTCTCTGCTGCTTTGATAGCATAGGTTCCTCAAACTCTTGTTATAGAGCTTTCTAATGGCCTTGTAGCTAGTTGAAAAGATAGCTAACACAATGAGCTTTCTTTATTAGGGATATGATTAGGAAAGGATTTTACCTTACCCTATTCCCTCTTCTTACAGTCTGGTACAATTATGCGCCAGGCACTAGTGATCGTGCCCTGATTCCAACGTGTTCACTCCTTTGGAGTCGTATGAACCTTATTTTGCTTCGAATTATTATTCGCCTTTCTTTCGTAAGCTTGATTTTGTTGAAACTCACGACGTGACAGCATTGGTTGATTCTATCTTGGGTAATGAGGAACCTTTTAAGGATATAAGAATCCCTGCTAGCGGCCCCGTGCTTAAGTCTGTAGGTTTAGGTTTGATGGTTACCCTCTTTCTTGCTTTCGGTATTCTTCCTAAGAATAATCTAAATAGTTGTGGTTGAAGTCAAAGAAAGGTGGGATGCCGGCTTGGATCTTGTATTGAGATACCTACACGACTTTCTTTCCTCTCTCAGACCTCTTGCACCCCGCAATAAAAAGGAAAGAGCCTCGTTTGCTAAGCGGGTCAGAGAAGGCTCTGTGGATTTTAGTCCAATCAGTCTGCGGATAAATGGACGAGGAAGTAGTTGAAATCGGTGGTTTACGCATGTCCTCCCAACCCGTCAAACCAGGGAATAGGAATCCGTGTGGAGAACTGGAAACTAGGGGATGAATTCGACGAATCGGGTCGATCAACCAAATGATAACTCTCTCTTCTATGAGATTCCGATCTACCGAACAACAAGAAGTCGGGTGCTGGGCTTGTCGAACACAGCTTCAACATCCGCTGCTCCTGGGGCAACAGTAATGATTGATTTTTCGATACTGATTGAAAGAGTGGCACGAAATCTTAGCATGTTTGGTACCCCAACTCTTGAACAGGCAGCATATTTTACCCCGTGGTGGTCGGGAATGCCTTCAATCCGAATGTCTTGCTTCGATCATTTACGGGTCAGGACTTTCGGGTGCTTTTGGCTTCTCCCCTGGTGATGGTGGGGACGCATACTTTGAAGCAGATGAGTCGGATCCAGTTCATTTACTAGATCAAGCGCTTGGAAGGGATCTTGAGCTGCGTAACTACTTGCCCAGCTCAAACTACTAGTCTTTGAAAAGAATCAATGCACGTAGACTTTGGAAAGACTGGTCCTATTGAGTGAGCTACGATAACTCTTGACTTGACCTTCCCTCGCTGAAAGCTATGAAGAAGCCCTTGTGGCTGGTTTCAGGGCATGCTCTGACTTAGAAGAGAAATTAGTAAGTATCACCCGTGTAATAGACCAAAATAGAGCAAACAAGGGATCTATGTAAGGCTAAATAGAAGAGAGAGAAGCTCAAGCTAAAGGAAGAGTTGAAGTTTACCGATCAGCTGGGAAAATGAAGCGAAGAAAAATAGACGATACTCTTGGTTGGGAGCATCTACTGGTGCGCGGGAATTAGCATATGAAATACCTCTTCTTTGTTTGCTCGAAGGGAAGCTCGAAATCAATCTGTCTGTGGTAGGAGGCTGCAGGGCAGATGCAACTCCAGGCTTCGGAATCTTAGTAGTCACGGCTCGGGAACGGCTTTTCGCCTCAACTAGAGAGGATAGCGGCTAGCTTCTACTAAACTGAATCGATAAAAGAAACTCTATCGACGACGGGCGTGTTCTCTTGAGACTATTCCAAAAGACTAAGAATAAGATAAGTAAGGGGAAAGACTCGATCGAAGTCAACCAGAATGGGAAGCCTCTCTGGCGCCCGCATAGACATCTGACTTCGCTGCTAAAGGAGTGGCTAGGCGGGGAAGAGATACTTGATTGATGATCTCCATAGATGGCAGCATGCCAGAAGCGGCAGAAAGAGAAAGGGCTGACAGGACAAATACTCTGATATATGATGGGATAGGTGCCCTCGTACGAACTAGTCCGCCTGTCGTTGATTAGGAAAAAGCTTAGCAGCATGGGGCCTTGGCATAAAAGGCTGCTAGCCAAAGAAGATAGGTCAACTACTGAATTCCCCTCCGGTCCATAAAAGCTGGAACTCTTTCCTAGAACAATCGATCAAGCGGGGAAGGGCTCATAAACAACCGACATCGAAACGAGGGAGCGGAGATGACTAGAATTTCGCTTGGGCTACTTCAGTCAGTGGAAGAAGATGGAAGCTACCTCGGGAACCCCACCCAAAGCAGAACATTGACTTGGGGCTTTACCAAGCAGCAGCAGGCAAGAAGGAAGCTGGCAAATCGGAAAGTCCACTCTTTCTTAGCACAGGCTTCGGCCGGAATCGATAGCATGAAGAGCTCCAATGAGTTGGTCAGTTGATTAGACTGGAAAGCCAATTGATGAAAGATCTGACCTCGCTGGAACTACTAGTAATGATTGTACAACCGAGAATGATTCTGTTTTCCTCAAACACAATCAACCAAGCTTTCTGGTCCTGCCATTCCACCAGACGTTCCTGCGGTTCCAGTACGTAACTCTCCTACACATACATACCCAATCCCAAGGAAGAAATGCCGGCTCAAACACAATTGGATTTCTTTCCTTTCTTGATCTACGTTAATCGACGTACAAAGCCAATCGAAGATCAGATCAGTGGCTCAGTAGCCTTCCTGCTAGGCGATCCGCCAGATCCTTGAAAAATGGGTGTTATAGACATCCGCTCACCGAGGAAGACCAACCCCATGCTAAGGAAAGCAGTGGAGAAAGGAAGCAAGCAAGAAGCGCCCTCAACTACTGATTACCAATAGAAAAGAGACCATAGATAGCAGATTCCAATCGATGCAAGTCAGATAAAGACTTTTCACACTAGGGTCGATTGACCTGCTTCGGAATCTTAGTATTCATGGCTTTCGCCTCAACCAGGGTTCTTAGAGGCTAGCTCTAAGTGCAATTGCTTTACCGAAGGTCACATCAACGAAGGAAACTCTTAGAAGCAATCAACAGAAATACGTAGGGAGATCGCTATCAGAAAGGCAGGACTAGATGGCATTCCTAACTCTTACTTTCTAGTTCAACCCTTAGAGTGTGAAAGGAAAGGGCAGAAGGTCTATCTCACTATTTCTAACCACTAGCTCCTAATATAGTAATAGTAGAGTGTTCTATCTTCTCTTGGCCTGTGCTCCCGAAAGGGTATGATCAGGTATGAGGAAGTAGATTCAGAACAAAGATCCTATAAGCATCTTCTTGCCTGTAGGTTCATCTTGGATTGGTGAAGGTGAGGTCCGTAGACTTTTGGGTGCACTCAGTAGCTCAGTTCAATCGACAAATCACTCCACTTATGTCTGGGATGACCCGGGAGGTTGATGACATGGCTCCAAGCCTCACTCTATCAACATATTTATTAGCGCTCTTAATACAAAATTCCAGTGACTAGAATCATTCCAAAGAAAGAAGTCAGAGCATTGCGAAAGGGGACATCTTGACGAGCTCAGCAGCCGTGAAAAATAGGTCTAACCTTCCTATTTCTAGATGCTTTTCATAGCCAAGCCCACTTTCGTAAACATAAAGAAGGGAATGGGCACCGGTTTACTTATTCGTTGAAGGTCCGGTAGGAGAATGGATTAGACGCCCTATACCCGAAAGTGAACCCATTTTTCTTGATTATTTGAGTCTGTAAGCCGAGCTTCGAAAAAAAGCATGAGTTGACTTGTCTTTCTTACAAGAAGCGGGATATCGGGATAGGCAGGAACTGAAAAGGATTACAACAAGGCGAGAGACCAAAAGCCTTCTCTAGCTATAGTTAGAGGTCTGCTCTTCTTCAGAATCTCCTGTGGCACCAAGACCAAATTGAAAAAGAGCTTTCTTTTGAGTCTGCTTCAGCTCTCTTTCTCGACTCCTTCTCTCTACTGATCCAGAAAGAAAGGGAGTGAGTCTGATTCCAGGGCTTGAAGCCGAGCGCATTGGATGCAAAGGCAAGGTCCCATTCCTCTACTCTAGTTGAGGTACAAGTTCGTCAAACCCCGTAATGAGGTAGTTAATAGATATCCTAACCTTAGTGGTTCTTTTTCCTCTTTATTGGTTGTTTGTTTCCGCGGGCGTGCGTACTTACTTAGTTACGACTTCTTCCAACTCTTATAGGCGAGGTTCAAGCTTTTCAGCTGTCCAAGCAGATGCGAGTGAAATAGCAGCTCCCATTCCGACATGGAGAAGGAATGATTTCTTTTTCGATTTATGAAGCCATGTGTATCCTGTGCGAAGGAAGCCTAGACTGGAGATGAATTACTACATTCAATCCTTGAAGATGGGTGGGATAGGATATAATCCATCCTAAAAGAAAGAATTGCAATTCTTGCTCAATAGCAGCTGCGGACAGCCCGCCCTACAGATAGGAGTTCCTATCTCTACTGCCTATCCAACCCGAAGATTCTTATTCGTGGTGGAGTGCTTCGAGTAGGATCCGACCCCATCCCAGCAGTCAAAGTCCTTCCTGACCCGGCTCACCTGCCTCTGAAGCTGGAATGCCTTTCTAGAGGAGGCTACCTGAGGAATCGAGAAGTTTGAAGTGGGATGTGGAATGTGATTGGTGATGGATGGTGGTTATGAAATCAGTTCTGCATCAGATGATGAGCCCGTGCTAAAACTTTTTCTTTTATTGGCGCCCGGCTATTCGATTGAGGCGAAAGCCTACCAACGCATAAAGGTTCCGATTCGAGCGAGAGCCCAAACGGGTTCCGGTCGTGAGTTAGCAATCAAAACCGACTGGTTTAAACCGGGTACAGACCAGATTTTGTCCATGATAGGATAGGGATAGAAGCTTGTGCATCTTTCTATTTGATCTTTGTTGATGGATCTATCAAAGTGGCATCGGAGATTCTTTCTTAATGGAAACTTGTCTTGTATAGGCCCCTATGGCTCTCCTAAAACCCTTCATAAGGGATATGGCTATAATGAGAATCTCTTGCTTTCCGCACCCGCTAGTGCACATACCCTTTCGTTTAGCTAAGTATCGGACAAAGAATTCGCTTTTCATAGTCCCGAGATAGAAGAACCTATCTTTTGCCCCATTGGGGATTCATTGTTCCATGCCTCGATCCCAGTTAAGATAAACTCGACTTTCGACCCCCGCAAAGGGAATCGGGTGTGATATCGTGCGATTTCTCTATATAAAATGGGCCTTTCCGATGAGATCCTATGTTGCCCCTCAGAAATAGGCGATCCCTGTCCTGCGCTCCGAACCACCGCTGCCCACTGCAATTGCCTTACCAGTTGTACGCAGCTCCCCGGTTGTAGCCTTCCTTCCCTAAGTAGTGGTAAACAGTCAAGTAGCTGCGATTACCCCATTTTCTGCAAAGACTTTTCTATACCAACCTGGAGACCTTTGTTCGGAACCCGGATAGGTGGGCGTGGTATACCCATACTCGTTCCCTATCCTCGATTAGTCCCTCAGAACTGGAACCTATTGTCCCTCAGAAAGAGGTGCACAAAGTAGCTGCTTTCCAGTTAGGCGAGTTAGACGTCCCGGGTTGGTTGTAGAGACAGGTTTGGGGCGGTATTACCCGAAAGTAGCGGCGGAGAGGAAAGACCAAATAAATACGGGTATAGAGCCAAATCCATAGTTTGATTAGTCCCACCTTCAGTTGATGAAAGCGATGAAACTGGACTTCTTTGAGTCCCGGCTTTCCCGAGACAGCAAAGGAGCTGCTTTACCCGTTGTAGAGGAAAAGAAAGACTTTTTTCCCCAAATGTTCATGTTTCTGAAACTGGACTTTTTCCGAGATGAGTCCCTGGTTGAGTCTATACTGGTGTTTTGGGTTCCGAGGGTAACCCGTTTAGAAACGAAATACAGGGTTCCGAGGTGAAACTGCAAATACGGGGCGAAAGCCCTTTCGTTTAGCTAAGTATAGGAAAGAAAAGAAAGAGGGTGAGGAGTCAAGTGGATTGAAAAGAGCCCCTTTTGCTCCCTACTCTGGTATTCACTATATCCATTGGCGATTGGGCATCTGCCCTTTACCCGCCGCTGCCCGCTGCAAGGAGCCGTATGCAACTCCCCTGTACTTCTCTTTCGGAGGTTAGGAGCCCTCAGAAATAGGCAACCCCGTAGCCCATGCCTTTGGTCGCTGCTTCCCTGTCCCTAAGAAGAGGAAGAAAGATAGACTTTTCGCTGTCCCAAGGGTGGAGGGTAATTCGTCTCTTTACTTTGGCATTGACCCTGGCGTACTTCTAGGAGGCCGTCGGTGGTAGCTGGTTGGTTGAAAAGGGGTAGGAATTGAGACTACTAGCTAAGGAGTGGTTTTACCCCAAATACGGGTGTAGAGGCGTAGAGGTTAGGCTAGACGACTGCTTTTACGCGTCTGTACTCCCTTCTATCCTAGTTCCCTTGGTTCTTTTCAAATCCTCTCTTTCGCCGTATTGCCTGTTTCATCCCCGTTCTCACTATTCATATTCAATAGGCCAATCCTGGGAAGTAGCAGCCATCGGCCTAACATATGCCATTCTTCTGCCATTGCGTCATATCATATATGATTCTCTGCCTTCGATCGTTCTTCCATCGCTTCTAATGCCACTCCTCTTGTCAATCCACTGCGCATCTCTTTTCACTTCTCTTCGGAGGCTAGGACTGGTCATTCCACGCGTACCACCTCATCCTTGAATGGATCACTATGAATGAGAAAATCAATGGACCGTCCTCTGTCTGTCAGTGCAATCAATCAGTAAACTCGACAATCAAAGAACCCAGAATCCCTTGTCGCTCAGTCGTAAGAACGCGCTTTCTTCTCATACGAATTTGCGATCCGATTGAGAAATGCCTTTCCTTTGTTTTTGCATCTCCTACTATTAGGTAGGAATAAGATCATAAATGTTTAAGCACCTCAACACCTACCCAGTACTACCTGCGGGGTCGAAGTGTTTGCACGCAGAGTTAGAGATATAGCACCAAATCCCTGAGAGTGAGGACGAAGGCCCTTAATTCATTTTCTCTATCTCATTTTCCTTCTCTCTGTACACTGAGAAGAAGGGGACAAATCTATGTCTCTTTTGGGCCTCTCTTTCGGCAATACCATTCGGCAATCCATAACACCGGACCTTCTGCATGCATGGGGAAGTCTCCTCATTGCAGGCGGTTCGGAAGCGTGCAGCTAAGGCATGGTACGCACGAGAAAGGAATGGCGAAAGGTATGCTCCTAACCCCTAATCGAAGGAATAGCCGATAAGACCGATCGATGGAAGGAACGATGGTAGCTAATGTATCCGTACATATACATGGATAGAGCCAAGGAGAGACCAAGGGCAGACTTCATGTTAGAACACGGGGTAGAAGCCACTTGTCCGATTTCAATGTCAGTTTATGAATGGAAATTCTCTTTCATCCAATTGGACGGGGTCGATCTTTCCTACTAGTTTACGGGTAGGGCGCTAAACGAATGAAACGAATAGGGATCATTGCCCCTACAAAGAAAGACTTTGATTAGTTCCCAAAAAGTGGAAGAATCTCTTTCTGAATAGAGTATTCAACATCCAGTCTATAGTTTGAAAGTATAAGTGGGAATACTTGATGCTAAAGCTCAACAAACTTCGTTTCCAAACGGGCTCGTAGCCGTGGAATTCATATTCATAAAGGGCTTTCGCCCGCCCCCATCCGCTCTTAGTCAGCTAAGCAAGAATCACAGGAATTTTACCTTGAATCCGGATTTACCTTCTGAGATTGGTTTTTCACCTATTAGATAGGGATATAGCATTATATTTATATAGAATAATGGTCAATCCAACAAATTCTCATTAAGACCCCCTTTCACTCCTATTCATGCCTTTTGAGCTCCTTTCATGGACCCTTTCTTTGAAGCTTGGAAACACACAATGTCCTATCTAGAAATGCATTTTCATAGGTGCAAACTATAGTTCATGTCATATTGATCCCTCAATTCTTTCATCTTTATTGTAAATCCTTCCAATTTCCATATATAATGGCGTAGATCATGTATATCTTTAATATTGCATGTATTTTCCAAATAATACTTATAACTAGTGACTATATCATCAATTTTATTATTCCAAGTCTCCGCCTCCGCTAATTCTGCTTTAGTCGGTCCCTTATCTTTAGTCAATTTTTTCTTACGTATACGTATAGGTCTCATACTTGATAAGACTTTGCGTAGTTCATCAATGGGAATAGGTTGATTTACCTTTGGTCTTTGATCAGGCGATATCGAATAATAAAGATTTTCAATCAGAAAATGGTTTATTACAGATAAAGGGTCATAACCATGATTATGACTTGTAATAAATATATCCAAATACAATTTGGATAGTTTATGTGCATATGGGAGTGTAGTAATGAAGTTATCATGCACAGTGTATATTGGTGCATTCATATTGTTAATAACTTGTTTCACCATAGACATCGCAATACCCGCATCTTTCTGGTGAATGAAGTTCACAAAGGTAGAAATTTGAGACTTCCTTCGATCCCGTTTTTCTGTTGGATGACGTAGACTCACTTTACACCTCGTTCTATTATCCATTTTCTTATTCTTTGTACCCTGCGTCTTACGTAAGTAGACCCAAATTTGGATTATTTTAGAGGACATATAGTCCTGTATTGTTCTATATAGAGGGATGCTATAGTGCACGGGATTATTAGATGATGATAATATCCAACCTACACTTCGAATCAATTCCATTAAATTAACTATACCCTTAAATCTTTTTTAAAGTATTTAGTGAATAATTTAGCTGTCAACCTACTTTCTTTTGTATCAATTAATGTATTAGAATTTGTTTCAATATCCTTAGACATGCTATATTCTGTTTTTCCATATATCAATGGCATAAAGAGTTTGTTTTACTTGTTGGCAATTCAATGATGTGTCTTACATCTGAGGTATCCTAAATGCGAGCTAGATATGCTGACTGATTTCTGGTCTGTCTCATGATCACTATTCAGAGGAAGGAGAGAGAAATTTGAATTTTTCCCATAATGTCACGAACAAGGAAAAGGTTATTGCAAAATTATAGCTCAGGAAAGAGCACGTAACTAAACAACTCTCCTTATCCAGAAAGCGTAAGGGCTTTCACTTAATTAAGTCCATACTAAGGTGAGTGTCGAGCTGGCCGGATCTGTAAGACGTCATCCCGGAGAGGTGCGAGGAGGGTGATTTTGAGGAGGAGAGGGAAGTGAGGATAGAGATGAGAGAAAGAGGAGCAGCCCCCATGTCTTTCAGAGAGATAGATAGGGAAGGTAGTACCGCCAAGGGAAAGGAGATGTCCCTGTGATGTAGAGGGTGTACTGGCTTGGGGTAGGAAAGCAAGGACTAGGCTGTCGAGTGACGATTGGCCGAGGGGAGTTCCATCATGTAGCTGGGTACAAATAAGCCAGTAAAAGACAAGTAGAAGCCAGTGAACGAGGAGTAGTAAGGGTACGACGAAGCCAGTGGGGTACGTAAACGAGGACGGATCACATGGTTTTGTACTGGTCAGCTTTGAGCTGTCGAGTGAGGATTGCTCTATCTCTTAAGAAAGGGGCTTTTCCAAACCCTGCCTTATTATTAATTATTAAAAGGGGAGTAGTCTCTGATGTGCGCTCTATTATTGGCTCCTATTCTGCTCTATTATTGCGTCCTATTCTTGAGGGGTGATCGGGGTTAAGCCGCGTGGCGATACCCGCGAAAAACAAAGGACTATTCGCTCTTTGGGGTGGCCTTTCGTACTCAAATCCGAACGGGGAAAGGACAATTATTCAGCGCACTAAAATCTAGTGGATCTGGTTCACTATTAATGAAAAGCCAGGGTGGAAATGATCCTTGTTAGGGAACCAAGACAAGAATTCTTACTAATAATAAGAAAGGGTTAAGGGCCTCCAAGGCCTATAAATAGAAGCTTCTTTCAGTCTCTATTTGGCAAAGAAAGACGTAGAAGTCAGAAAGAAAAGAAAGACTTTCATTCAGTAAGACTTAACACTCTTATGGATATCGCTGGAAGACTTTTTCCATTCAACAAGAAATACAAACCGTGGAAAACGAGAAGCTCCAACAGGAGCAAATGCTCGGTCTGTTCTGGGAGCATCCGCCTGCTCTCGATCCGGAGGTCGTAGGACGAATTATGCAGTCCATCCGGGACCGCATTCGCGGTCTGGAAGACAGGAGGAGGGCCCTACTCAACGAAGAGAAAGAGCTCATTGTGCGGGCTGCCACCCTCGGTGACCGGGGAGACTAGAAGAGTCCGTCGACTCTTTCTAGAAGATTTAAATAAGGAGTCCGTCGACCCGTTTTAATGCATGGCTTTCTTTGTTATCTTTCATGTTGTTCTATGTCTGTTGTTAACAACATATGTTCTTAGTTCACTTTGGTTTGTTGTCTTTAGTTGTGTGGCTGGTCTATGTGTGTGTAAGCTTCCTATTGGATGTACTCCCATGTATAAAAACTTGCTTGTAATGCTGGAATGAATAAAATCTGCTCTGTTCTGAAGGACACCTTATCCTTTCCCATAGTGATAGTAATTACCTCTGTCGGAAGGTATAATGAAAGAGTATAAAAGGTGAGGAAAGGCTGTCCTAAGATGACGTCGACACTTAGTCTGTTTGCACAGAGCAAACAGTTGGTGCCAAACAAAACAAAAAAATCGAACAAGTTCCAACCGACCAATCTTTATGATTTAAATGAACATCCGAAGCAGGCAAGATAGAAGCATGAGCACCCAAACCCATATCAGAAAAGCTTTGGCTTAGCCATAACGAGATCAATCACTCAGTCTTCGCTACAGAAGATGCCTCTAAGCTTGAAACTAAATCAGAAGCGACAGGAAAAGGCCCTTATAAAAGCAGCAAAGTCTTGATTGGATGCATAGAATTTTACGCAGTGCATGGGCCGACCCTTCGATTCACCGGCCGAGTTTCCATCACTTTCTATCGCTGGGACGAACTCCAAGCTGTAAGGGAATCGCTAATGTATAACCCTTGAAAGGCTTTCATTGGAACTTCCTTTTCCTTCGCTAGTATTCATTTACCAATGGAGAAAAAAGGAGATAGAAGAAGAATC